GAAATACCGAAACAAATAAATTCCACGGTCGAACTACCAGAATAGAATGGTCTAGAAATCCAAGTCTAAAGTAATTTTTTCTTTGATTGAAAGACTAGGACTTCATAGTTCTTATAAACCTAACTCATTGAAATTCCATCCAGTAAAACGGAAGAATTATAAATTTCCAAAATAATAGATAGGAATATCGCAAATAGAGCCATTGCGACCCCCATAAGTGGTGTAGTCCCCCATCCCGGAGCTACTTTACCATATTCCGAATTCAATGGTTTCAATAAATCCCCTACAGTAGTTCGTCTTGGCCCAGATCTAGAACTATCCTCAACGGTTTGTGTAGCCATAAATCCTATTTAACGATTGGTTGAGATCTGTTGACTTTGTATACTATTCCGTTGTAGTTGTAAATAAGCGATCTTATCGTAGATCCATTGTGATCTTGAAATTATCTAAAAATGGAAACAGCAACCCTAGTCGCCATCTCCATATCTGGTTTACTTGTAAGCTTTACTGGGTACGCCTTATATACCGCTTTTGGGCAACCCTCTCAACAACTAAGAGATCCATTCGAAGAACACGGGGACTAGTTGAAGTAATGAGCCTCCCAATATGGGAGGCTCATTACTTCAATTAAATTATTTCGAAAAGTTATTTCATTTTTTTAGTCGGAACCTTAGGCGGTTCTCGAAAAAAGATAGCGAAAAAAATTATCCCTAAAGTCGAGACTAAAAGGAATGTATAAACCAATGCTTCCATGGATTCGATCGTGGTTTACAATTATAGCTTCCACACCTATTCATTTGGGATCATTTACCATATCATATAAAGAAAGAAAAAAAGTCAAAGAAAAGATGGTGATTCAAGTCACGATTTCTCTGATACCCGATGTCAAATCAAAAAAAAAATAGAGGCGAAAGATACCACAACAATGTCGTATCAGACTACTTGTCTCCTTGTAGTTGGATCTCCAAGTTTTTGGAATGCTCCAAATTCCACTTGAGCATCCAAATCTGGATCAATACCAGCAAAAACATCTCTGAACAAGGTTCTAGCGCCATGCCAAATGTGTCCGAAAAAGAAGAGCAAAGCAAACGTAGCATGCCCAAAAGTGAACCAACCCCTTGGACTGCTACGAAAAACACCATCGGATTTCAAAGTAGCCCGATCTAATTCAAAAATTTCACCTAATTGGGCACGTCTAGCATATTTTTTCACAGTAGCAGGATCAGAATAACTTACTCCATTAAGTTCGCCACCATAGAACTCAACAGTAACACCTACTTGTTCAACACTATACTTTGATTCTGCCCTTCTAAAAGGAACATCAGCTCTCACAATTCCGTCTTCATCTACCAAAACTACCGGAAATGTTTCAAAAAAAGTAGGCATACGACGTACAAAAAGCTCGCGCCCTTCTTTATCTTTAAAGACGGGGTGGCCTAACCATCCAACAGCAATTCCATCCCCATTGTCCATTGAGCCTGCTCTGAATAATCCCCCTTTTGCCGGATTATTACCAATATAATCATAAAAAGCTAATTTTTCGGGAATTTTAGACCAAGCTTCCGATAAACTAAGATTTTCGGCTAGCCCGGTACTAACTCTTCGATATATTTCTTGCTGAAAGTATCCCTGATCCCACTGATAACGAGTAGGACCAAATAATTCGATTGGGGTAGTTGCTGAACCATACCACATAGTTCCAGCAACAACAAAAGCTGCAAAAAAAACAGCAGCGATACTACTGGAAAGTACAGTTTCAATATTGCCCATACGTAATCCTTTGTATAGACGTTGAGGCGGACGGACACTAAGATGGAATAGGCCTGCTAATATGCCCAATGTACCCGCTGCAATATGATGAGAGGCTATTCCTCCCGGAACAAAAGGATCAAAACCTTCCGCGCCCCACGCTGGATTTACCGATTGTACTTTTCCAGTTAGTCCATAAGGATCGGACACCCATATTCCAGGACCATACAAACCTGTTACGTGAAATGCGCCAAAGCCAAAGCAAGCTACCCCTGAGAGAAATAAATGAATTCCAAAGATCTTGGGCAAATCCAAAGAAGGTTTTCCCGTACGTTCATCACAGAATATTTCTAGGTCCCAATATACCCAATGCCAGATAGCTGCCAAGAAGCACAAGCCGGAAAACACTATATGTGCCCCTGCCACACCTTCATAACTCCAAATACCCGGATTTGTTATAGTTCCTCCTGAAATACTCCAACCACCCCACGAATTGGTTATTCCTAAACGAGTCATGAAGGGTATAACGAACATACCTTGTCTCCACATTGGATCAAGAACGGGATCAGAGGGATCAAAAACCGCTAATTCGTATAAAGCCATCGAACCAGCCCAACCAGAAACTAGAGCTGTATGCATTATATGAACAGAAAGCAATCGACCGGGATCATTCAATACGACAGTATGAACACGATACCAAGGCAAACCCATGGAAATACCTCTTTATCAAAGAAAAATAGACACTATGTCACTTTATTTTATCGCGTTGGAAAAGACTATATCTATATATACTATGTACCTAACCTTTTCAGTAGATTCTGTATCAGAAAGGATTAATATTTATTCCATTCCATTGAAAATAACGGAACAATTTTGTTCGTAAGAACAAAGAGAAGCAGATCTATTCTATACCCGATAAGTACCAATACGCAATGGGAGGATTGGTCCCATTTTTGGGGAACGAATGGATAGATACTTGTTTATCATTCGAACGATCGATTTCTTCGTTCAAATTTTTTCTTTATTCATTCTATCTTAATCTATAAACTTTCCAATCTATGTATCAAATAGAATAAAGAGAAAAAAGGGGTGAAGACAATAAACCATTGATTGTTACGTTTCCATATTAAAGTGAAGTATAGTACTAAATTTTTTTCTTTAATTTAATGCCCATTGGTGTTCCAAAAGTACCTTTTCGGAGTCCTGGAGAGGAAGATGCGGTTTGGGTTGACGTATAGTGCGACTTGTCAGACATATTGGGTCATATGGGATTTACCCGTTCTCTCCCCTGATCGAGATATCCTCTGTTTCGCCCAAGAGATATTGTATTGAGTGAAGCATCAATCAATCATTCGGAGCGTGAAGTGCAATTAGATCAATTTATTTTATTTTATATTGGGGATCAATATTCTAAATTTAGAAGAATTTATGGTTTACTTGGACTGATAAAATAAAGTATCCAGGCTCCGTTCATAAAATACCAAATCGATAATAAATTGTTAATATAATCTATGTACGATTACCACTTGTATCATAAATGATTCTTATACCTACTATTACTATACTTATACCTACTATTACTATAGTAGTGATAGTAGTGATCCCAAATTGCCGACCAACGGAATAGTATGATGAATCCATCAAATAGTTTTGGGAAAGCAAGACACGAAATTAACTAAAAAAAAAGAAGTCATAACAAAAAAATGGTACTGAGACCATTTGTCCTATATGTGCAAATAGAATTCGGACAGATCTTTTCCCGGGGTAGACCATGAACCTAAAAGAATTGAAAGGGCCCATTCAGGAACAAGACAATGACATCGTGATTTTAATATCGATGAAACAATACATCAATGATAGGTTAGTTTAATAAGTTCAGTAATCTCTTTTTTTTTTTTAGAGGGAAGGGAGCCAAAACTCATCTCGTTTTTTTTTTAATAGAAGACCTTTCATTAAAAAAACCTGTTACAGAAAAAAAAAGAAATAAAACTGGAATCGACACATTGATTCTTTTTTTTTTTCGCAATTTTTTTTTGAACCGTATGCATCCAAAGGTGCACGTACGGTTCTTAAGGGATGCAATTTTTTCCTAAGAGATACAATTTTGTCCTAATCAACCGACTTTATCGAGAAAGATTACTTTTTTTAGGCCAAGAGGTTGATAGCGAGATCTCGAATCAACTTGTTGGTCTCATGGTATATCTCAGTATAGAAGATGATACTAGGGATCTTTATTTGTTTATAAACTCTCCCGGCGGATGGGTAATACCAGGAATAGCCATTTATGATACTATGCAATTTGTGCCACCTGATGTGCATACAATATGCATGGGATTAGCCGCGTCAATGGGATCTTTTATTCTGGTCGGAGGAGAAATTACCAAACGTCTAGCATTCCCTCACGCTTGGCGCCAATGAGTTTTTATTTGATTGAAAAAAAAAAGAAGACTATGCCTTCGCCAGATTGATTATAAAAGAAAATTATAAGTAATAATAGCATGGCACTTCGAGTTCGATATGAACAAACCATTATTGTTTTTTCATAACATGAGATTTTGTATCGAGATAGTAGTATGAAATAAAGGTTATTTCCGATTTGATCTTATGTGTCGGGAGTACATTTCAGCGTCACAAACCACTTTTATTCCACACCAGAAGTCTCTTTCTGATACTTATGCTATGAAAGAAAGAGTACGAAAATGCAAAAAAAAAAGATCATTTTTTACTTATTTGTGATCATATCAAAAAGAAACTTTGGGATTGCTAAATCACAGACGAGATAAATATATAAAGTAACAGAACCATCATAGTATTCTTTTTTACTTCTACGAAAGGAAGGGTGGTAAATGGATCATTCAACGATCTGGATTAGATGGATTCTATTTCTTTCTTCGATAGAATAGAAGAGAAGAAAAAGTCAATTCCATTGCAGAGCCGTATGCAATGAACAAAAGATGCCTGTACGGTTGTTCAATTCTATTTGATTTTTTTTCTTGTTATTTTTTTATCCCCTACTTTACTTTAGTTTAGCCCAATCATGCGAGATAGAAGAACCGTTCATGATGTTATATCAATATCATCAGGGTTATGATTCACCAACCTGCTAGTTCTTTTTATGAGGCGCAAGCAGGGGAATTTATCCTGGAAGCGGAAGAACTACTGAAACTTCGCGAAACCCTAACAAAGGTTTATGTACAAAGAACGGGCAACCCTTTATGGGTTGTATCCGAGGATATGGAAAGGGATGTTTTTATGTCAGCAACAGAAGCCCAAGCTCATGGCATTGTTGATCTTGTAGCGGTCGAAAATGAAAATACTGGGGATTTCATATAAATCTATTTTATTTCAAACCATAATTCCAATTTTCTGTGATTTGATATTGAATAGAAATAATTCATGATGATCAATCATCAGGTTAAGATCGATCTAAACCAACCCATTTTTTTTTTATTCTATATATACATACGACATGCCAACTATTAAACAACTTATTAGAAAGACAAGACAGCCAATAAGAAATGTTACAAAATCTCCCGCTCTTAGAGGATGTCCTCAGCGTCGAGGAACATGTACTAGGGTGTATGTGCGACTCGTTCAGATCATAAGTTCGAACAAATAAGACAATTTTTTCAGTATCAATGACCAGTACCAATGAATAGGATAGATAGAGAAGATCTATCATATACCCATATTGTATATGGAATTTATGGTTTCCATTGGTGCAAATCCAATCATCTAGATTTGAAATAAGAAGCAATTCCCCATTGGTAGCAAATGGTTATCCATTAAGCGGAGGAAATGGTATCATAAGAAGCAAAAAGGTTATGCTCCTTTTCTTGAAAGAACGGACTAACAGGGTCAGCTACCTAGCCAACTTTCATAATTAAATGCCGTCACTGTATGGATAACTCTTTTTGTGAAAAGAGCTATTACTGTAGATAGGTAGAGCCAAAGAGTGTGAACTATACAAGTTAACAATACCATTTGATTAAATGAAAGAAGAGGCTCCGGTGTATAGAGAGGACCTCACCGTTTAAGAGGTAACCATAGAAACGATGGAACCCACTATTTTTTTTTTAATTTAGTATCGTTCTAATTTCTTATTTCCAGTGAAATAACTGGAAGGAATAGAATACAAAATCGTGGTTGGGAAGGTCATAGTAGCAAAAGCCATTGGAATTGATATTTTATATATTGGAATAATCCGTTTTGTTATTAATCGACCTGGGAAGGGGAAAAGGATGACTGAAAGAAGAGAAATCAATTAGTTATTCATTAAGCTTTAATCTGATTCAATGACCAGAGTTAAACGAGGATATACAGCTCGGAGACGTCGAACAAAAATTCGTTTATTTGCATCAACCTTTAGAGGGGCTCATTCAAGACTTACTCGAACGATTACTCAACAGAAAATGAGAGCTTTGGTTTCCTCTCATCGAGATAGAGGCAGACAAAAGAGGGATTTTCGTCGTTTGTGGATCACTCGGATAAATGCAGTAACTCGTGAGAATAAGGTATTCAATAGTTATAGTAGATTAATACACAATCTGTACAAGAAGCAATTGCTTCTTAATCGTAAAATACTTGCGCAAATAGCTATCTCAAATAAGAATTGTCTTTACATGATTTCCAATAAGATTATCAAATAAAGGAGATTCCAAAGTAATATACAGGAATGATTGAAACAGAATTCCCCGGAGAATGAACTCCGGGAAGATATAGAATAAAAATAAATTAAGATAAGTAGTAGAAATGAACGAACATGTTTCAATAAAAAAAAATATTTCTTCTTCTACCCCATTTTTTGTTTCTTATATTATAACACAAGAATCAAATCAGGATTCTAGGCCTTTTCGAACAAAACATCAATCTGAGCTTGAGTTAAAATTGGATTTTTGAGTCAATTGAGGAGTATGCCTACTTATTTCTGGTTCTAGGACCAATAGTTCTTGGGATCGACTCAGCTCTCTCAAATTGTTTCTCATTATTAAGAAAAGGTAACAAAGATAAAATACGAGCTTGTTTTATAGCAATAGTAATTAATCGTTGTTGTTTCAAGGTCAATCTATTCACTCGTCTAGATAATATTTTTCCTTGTTCACTAATAAATCGACTAATTAAACTCATGTTTCTATAATCGATTCGATCCCCCGATCCAATTGGGGGCAAACGCCTACGAAAAGATCGCTTGTATTTACGAAAAGGTTGCTTGGATTTATCCATGGTTTATTCCTTATCTCTAAAGTTCTATTTATTTATTCATTTCAGATCCAACCGAAATAGGCTTTGATTCATATATTATTTGATTCATATACTATATATCTATACACATGATCTATACACATGAAATAATATCTACATAAAATCGGGTTTGATTTGTATATATTATGTATATTATATATGTTAAGTTCTTACTCTTCCTGTCCTGTTCTTTGGAAAGATCGAACACATGATGTTTCCTTCGATCTATTTCTTGATTTCCCCATGAATCGTATGCTTATGACAATAGCGACAAAATTTTCTCAATTCTAATCGACTGGGTGTATTGTGGCGATTCTTTTGAGTAATATATCTAGAAATGCCCCGCGATTCCTTATTGACACTATTTCGGACACAACTGGTACATTCCAAAATAACTCTGACTCTGACATCTTTACCCTTGGCCATGAACCTCCTTTAGATTTTGGATCGACTTAACTTAACTCTTCTATTTTCGATCCCAACCGAAGAAGAAGAAAAAAAAATCAATAGAAGTTACTAATTAGAAATTCCATTTCTAAACATTTCGTTGTAATTCGTCTTATTATCTTATCTAATTAATTTATTATCTAATTAATAGAATATGTATTAATATAGTATATATTTAAGTTAAGTAATACAAAATAGAATAATAATTAAGTAATACAATTTCTTTCTAACTATCAATTATTTCTATTCTAAATCCCAATATTTCATTTAAGTATCTTCTTTCTATGCTATGATTTCGTGGAGCCTGCCCTAGATTGGATACACATTTGAATTTTATTTCTGTTTTCCCAAATTAGATCTTGGATCTACCGGATTTTTTATGAGATTCAATACACTTTTTCTTTCTCTTTCCTTACTATCCTAAAGAATTGAAAAGGGGAAGCGAAATTTTAGTTACGTCATGTGGAATTCTATTTCTTCATTTCTTCGCATATCAATAACTAGAATGAAAAAAAGGGGAATGACAGGGCATCTGGGAATAAACGATTAATTTCTATCAATATACCCGCTAAAGACCCAAACCATAGAGTAGTTAACACAGGTGCCACGGAGAGATATGTTTTTAGATCTCGCATTGAAAATCCTCCTTCTTTATTGTAATACATATATTGTCAGATGCTGTAGTTCAAGACAAGATCATTTTTATTTATTTTTACGCGGATTTCCTAACAAAAATGGATATGTACAATGAACCAATAGATGAGATTTTACTGTCACTAAAAAAGAAAAAGATGACCCCTTCTTCCTGAGCATTACGGATAAATATTCATTCTTTTTTATACGTTAGGTTAGGTTTCAGATGTATATAATTCTTTTATTATATGAAACCAAAAACAAGAAATGACAAGAAAGTTCTATATAGATAGAGGAGAAAGTAAAGATGTGGAAAACAAGACAGGTATTTTGTACAATGACACTGTACAACAATTTTTAAAAGGGATGTAGCGCAGCTTGGTAGCGCGTTTGTTTTGGGTACAAAATGTCACGGGTTCAAATCCTGTCATCCCTACCTATTACTTCTCCTATGGGCAGTAACGAGAGATTAATTGAGATCGATTAAAATGAGGCATAATCTTTCATTTTTGGATACTATATGTATGCGAGATGTGTTAGAAGTTAAGTGGAAAAAAGAAAAAAATTCTTTGAAAGCGCTCTTAGTTCAGTTCGGTAGAACGCGGGTCTCCAAAACCCGATGTCGTAGGTTCAAATCCTACAGAGCGTGATTCCGTCTATCTTATGTATGTCGAATCACAATAAAATAACTTAACAAAACAAAGTTGAATTGCAACTGGAATTTGACCTCCTCCCTGTAGGAGGTCAATCAAAAAAAGAAATGTTACTCAATCAAAGGTCCAACTGATCACCACGTCTGTATTGTAAATATGCAGTCACAAATAATCCTGCCAAAGTAATAGGAATTAGACCTAAGACGATTCCAAATAGAAAAACTTCAATCATTTCGGTTTGTTTGAGGGGATAAAAAAAAGGGGTAAGATCTATCCCTAAATATTAATCTGAATTATCCGTGAATCTCAATGACCAAGAAAAAAATTGGCAATTGGTGCGGGAAAGAACCATAGAATATCTGGAATTCCCGAGAAATATTTTTCTGAATTATTTATTCAATCCATTTTCAAATAAGTCGTATCTTGTTCAAACCAATAAATAGAGCTGGGGTTATAGTTAAAGCAGCCAGTAGAAAACCGAAATAACTAGTTATAGTAAGCATGAAAGGGCTTTATTAGATATGTTTTTTTTTTTTTCTACATATGTTGATAAAACATTTACCTAAGTTTCCATTTTTCCCAGATACGAGGGTAATAAAAACCAATTAAGAGAATTAGTTTAGTTCCAATGGAAAATTCATGATTCATCGGTCATTATAGATAATACTAAAAAAAAGATAGAGTGACATAACAGACGTAGAAAAAAATTGATTCATCAGATGTGACATCGACCGATCCTGTGATTCCGAATCAACAGATTCATTGTGCAATTTTTGAGTAAAGTAATAGTAATAAGAACTGTGTCGTGTAACTTCATTCGAAGATGAAATTCTATTTTAATTAATTTTGGAATAAAAGAATTGGATTTGAAAATAGCTTCAATTCCATTTTTTTGGAGCGAACGACCTGATACTACCTTATTACTTATTTTAACTCATTGCATTCAGTATAGTAATAAATAGGTTAGTTAATTACCCATAATATATCGAATAAGAAGAAAAAAAGGGTGTTCCACCATCCATCGAAAGGATCTATCGAGAAACAAAAACTTTTACTTTATTTAATTATTTAATTGAAATTTTCAATTTAAATTGACTTTCTTTTTGTTCTCTTTTTCGGGTCCAAAAGTCGATTCGAAGACGAGCCACCTCAATTATCCTTTTAGGTTCTATATTCTGTCTTTCCATATCACGGAGTTCCATACTTGTAGTTTGGTCAAGAAAGAATCTTTGTCTTGGACCTAATCCAACAATGATTGCATCACGAATATTGATTGT